GAATACTATGACTGGACTTTTATGAAAAAAAATGTATGAAAAAAATAAAAGCCCCTTATCGGATTTGAACCGATGACTTACGCCTTACCATGGCGTTACTCTACCACTGAGTTAAAAGGGCTTATTTGATTTAATTCCCGAACCAGCCACTAGGTAGATAAAATTTCTATATGCACATTATATATAATGTATATGCAGTAGACCTATAATGGCCAGTGGCTGTTTTTGAATAATCAACTGGATTTACCTAGCAAGTCTAGGGTAAAATGAGTTGTTTCACGACGGGCCCTAATTTCTTTTATTGAGATGATCTCTATCAAAAGGAAATTCACTTGATTTATACATAACAGATATGTACACTTGCCAATTCGACATGAAAAAAATTTCAAGAGATTTCGTCGAATCATGTGATGAAGAGATTATACTTGTTTCCTTGGACTAAAGTCTTAGATCAAATTTTGATAACTTCTTGATCCCACTTACTAGATATATTTTATATATATTTTTATAGAGAATGTCGATTCTAATGAACGATTCATGAATGACGAATCCAAAACAAAAATTCTATACAATTCTGAAAAACGAAAAGATCCTCAGATCTAATCATTCCGTTATATTGACAATTTCAAAAAACTGATCATACTATGATCATAGTATGAGGGCGGTTGGGCAAGTCGGCCCCCATCGTCTAGTGGTTTAGGACATCTCTCTTTCAAGGAGGCAGCGGGGATTCGAATTCCCCTGGGGGTAGGGTACTACGAAAGGAAGTTGATCATGGATTACCAATAAGCCTCAAATTGATTCTTCCTGGGTCGATGCCCGAGCGGTTAATGGGGACGGACTGTAAATTCGTTGGCAATATGTCTACGCTGGTTCAAATCCAGCTCGGCCCAATAATTCGCCAATCTACCATGAGATGGTATAACCCCCCTTATCCTTTAGAAATACCTCATACGAAGAAAAAAAATAATCAAATTTTCTGCTAGATCCCTTATTTCCCTGGGATTGTAGTTCAATTGGTCAGAGCACCGCCCTGTCAAGGCGGAAGCTGCGGGTTCGAGCCCCGCCAGTCCCGACGGATCCAATAAATGCATCAATTCATTTTTCCCTTTACTATGAACTAGTAAAGGGTGTCGGGGGACATACTTTCATTCCCATTTCGTTCCTATTTTTCCATTTTGTTTTAATTTTTAGAGCACATCGAAGAAATACCCACCCCAAAAATAGTGAATTTGATGAATAGTAGATCTTTTCTTTCGGCCTCATCTTTATCTTCCAAAAAATCACAGTAAAAAAGGTAGTTTAGAACTTAACTCTTTTTTTTCCATTTCGCTTTTATTGTTTGTTTATGTTTAGGTTTGTAACTATGTGACTAATCAAAGTGGAGTGGAAAGGCAATCTGACGATCCTTCATCAGATGATTGTACAAGGAAGGCACAAGGTAGGTGAAAAAAATAAGGAAACGGATGATAACTAAAGGAATTTTGGATTGATTGAGTCAGGAATCCTAATTTGGATTGGTATGGATAAAAGAATTTCCTATGTTATACTATTTAAGTCTCGACGACGAATTGATTTGATAGATCAGATATTGTTATTCATGATATTGATCCGATTTAATAACATCGCGAGGTAATTCAGTCATTGAATTTACAGACGAAAGATTTTTCATCTCTAGGGGATTAAATCCCGAGTTATTGCTAAGTAAAAAAACCAATGAGATTATGGAAGTAAATATTCTTGCATTTATTGCTACTGCATTATTCATTCTAGTTCCTACTGCTTTTCTACTTATCATTTATGTAAAAACAGTGAGTCAAAATGATTAATTCAATTGAATTTGAAAATTCATTTGAATGAAACTTTCCTTCTGAGTTCTTAGGAAGAATTTTCGAAGTCAAATGAAAAGGATTCCAATTTCGTGTTTTAACTTAAATGAAATGGGCGGACTAGAATCGGCAGTATTCTAAGTATTCTAAGGATAGTATGTATGGTAAGAAAGATTCATCTATTTCTTTCTTACCATACATACTATCTATCTCTTAGTCTATAAGGTGTAATTTAGAATAAAGAAAAGGGCTTAAGTTTGTGGAGATGAATCTACAATATTTTTTTTCATATCTATATTTATATGAATTCCATATATTGTATGGAATTGACATAACACCGAATTTGCTATATCTATTTGTTCCGATCAATCTGAAATAATGTTATCTTAGGATTCTAATTCCTTTACGTTTACTAATAAGTAAAAGTAAACCTAACCGATGTTTAACGCCCAAAACATGATATGAAATAAGTTGATAAAGTATAAATCGCCTTAGAAACCATAGCGAAAAATGCCCAATATGTGACTTCGCCCGAGGCAAGATCTTATTGTTGCATAGTCTCTCGTTAGACAACCACAATCTCTATCTCATTTCTCATAGAAAGTGCGTATACACTTAACAAAATGACTTCTTCTTTGAACAGTAAAGAGAGAAATAAATCAAAAAAGGGTCCGGTCTTCCTCAGTATCCACCTATAAAGATAGTAAGAGCCCCATTCCATTGATTGCAATAGCAAATTTCGGAATAATTTTAGGTTCGAACAAATTTAGAACCCTCTTAATCCCTTTCTTGTCGAAATATAAACACAGGAGTCGCTGCAATATCTCTTTTGTTGAAAGAGTATGATATGATTCGTATCATAGATTACTCCACTGGACTCCAACGCTATTAGAAATCCCGAGATTTTGATTTGAAATAGTTCAAAACGTGTCGCAGAACGATCTATAAAACAATTGATACGGTTTGATTCCTCAACTCAATTAAATTAGTAGTACTTCTAGAGCCCACTTCTTCCCCACACTACGAGTGAAAGGGAAAATGTAAAGACTACCATTAAAGCAGCCCAAGCGAGACTTACTATATCCATGTGAATTATGTCCCCTATTTCTATAAATACGAAGGAATTATTCCATTATTCCTCAATAATAATAGTGGAATCAATGGCGGAGAGTCAAAAAAGGATTCTGACCGAATACCATTGAGAAACCAATCCAATAAATTAATTATGATTTTGAATCGGGAAAGATTAAACACAAGAAAAAATACGTAGTAACATCTTAAGGGAATGGCAACATGTACCAATAAGAATAATAAGGCCTATTCTTTTTTTATTTTGTTGACCTTGATAAGTAAAAATAGAAAGGGAGAAATCTCTAAAAAAGAGAAATCACTATCTATTACAGACCTCTATTTCCACATTTGATTTAATTGATACCCCCTTTCCCAATTATCGCTATGAAACAGGGGGCTTTACTAGGGGTTGCCGAAAAGAAATTCTGTCCTTTTGCCCATTTTTCTAGAAAGGTCAATTATCCATATAATCTAATATTGATTGGATACCTGAACACTACGAGATTCTCGCAAGTCCGTCGTATATAAAGCAACTTCCGCCCCTTTCCAAAACTATTAATTGAATCTGATTGTAAGCCTGATAGGAAATCAGATTCAATTAATAATCATTAGTCACCCGCTTAGTAATATAAGGCAATCGTGAAGTTTTGATAGCCCCTCTACCGAATATTTCCTTGAATCCTAGATGCGAAAGAGGATTCACAAGCTTTTTTTTTTTTTTTAGAAAAGCTTTCAGACCACATCCTTAGAATTCTCAACAGTTTGTTTCCTCTGCTTCTACCAGAGGAACAATTCTTCGAGTTATATCAGCAGAACAGAAGAAGAGAGTTCGAGTTTTTTGTTGATCAGGCGACACCCGGATTTGAACTGGGGAAAAAGGATTTGCAGTCCCCCGCCTTACCACTCGGCCATGCCGCCAAAATGATCCAAAATGGAGGAAAATTTTCCCGGATTACTGAATTTTTATTGTACTTGCATTTTGACTACTGTTTTCCTTAATCCTTTTCCTAAGAGAAACATCCCTTTTTGATTTGGTCCATCCCCTCGATTGATTGGATAGTATCTGAAACTCCACAATGCTAAAAAGATTTTCTCGCATTTCTATTTAAAAATAAAATGTGGATTTTCAGCCGAAAAATTTGAACCATTAACTATTTGCTTACTTGGAATTCATGAACGATTCTGGGATTTGAATCTTAAATTGTGTTTTCCTAATGACATAAGAAAATACAAATTGAGACAGAACTGATCAGTATTTATTTTTTAAGTCAAAAAATCTTTCTCAATTTCAATTATAACAAAACATATTATAACAAAACATATGAGTATATGTAAACCCCAGAACATAAATTGTTACACAGTTAGATATGTTGTCGATAGGGAATTATCATCAAAATTTTTTCCTTCACTTCAATTTTGGATTGAATAGAACTTTTGATAGAGCACGACCCCGGCTATCCCGAATAGAACCGGTAATAAAATAAAAGAGAAGTCGGATATTCTAACTATCTGCATACGTGTTTAATAAAGGCACCCCTTGTTATACACTTTAAAGCATACAATCATATTGTACTCAAAAAAAATCAGTTCAAAGTACAAATATCTCTCTTCTCCAAATATCTCTCTTCTCTGCGAATCTTTTTTTTTTGAACAACGAAATCCCTACCATAACAAAAAGGCGGTTAAGTGCTAAAAAAAATGGATTCTATATTGTTATTGTTTCTCATTTTTGTGTCTTTGTCTTTATCTCCCCAATACCGAATCCTTTTATTTTTTATCAAATTCAAATATGTAATATTATATCAAATATGTAATATCATAATAATGGTATAATGAAAATCATTTGATTTTTGTTTTGCTATTCGATAGCAAATCCTATGATTTTAATAAGTCTAAGTGACAGAATTCTGTTTCTAGGGCTGTTTTATCAATTCCTTTGCATTTAGATCTATTGCAACTTCCAATTTTAGTAGAAAATTCTCTTTATTCCTCCGTTGATACGTAGTTCAGACATTTTATTCCAAATATGGAGTTGGGTAAAATTTCATGTGATTCAGTAAACAGAATAGAAATTCCATCAGTGCTAGATCGTCGATCTAA